AAGTAAATAAACATTGAAATTTTTAGTGCCTAAATTTTTTAGTAATTTTTTCTTAAGAAAAATGTGTTATTAAAATTTTATTAAAATTAAAAAATTTTTAATGTGTATATATATATATGCTATTGTTAATTTATATCAAAATTTATTGACTGGCACGTTCTTGAGCCTGTCTTGACTTTAGGGGTTTGGCAAGAATAACAGGAATTTGAGAGCGTAGGGGGTAAGGGGGTTTGTCGCGCGAAAGCCAAATCAATGTTAGATATGTTGAAGAAAATTTCATTTATTATGCACTTGAATTAAATTTTAGTGCGTCTTAAATTATGTCTTCAAATAAATTTAATATCACATACAAGGAAAAGCTCTACCTTGACTAACATTTGAATTTGCACTTTGAATGCAAGTGAAAAGCAACCTAAAAGAGAACCCCATGTCTAGTTAAAATGCTAGGCATGGGGGGTAAAGGGCCAAATGATTGACACTACCAGCTAATCAGATGCCGCTTACGGCTCACTAAGGGGGCTTGGAACGATGTTCGTGAAGTAGGAGCCAGATGCCAGGAATAATTAATATTAACGACCCTTATCTAAAATGTCCCTGGTTCTATCATTGACATCTATTACTAGTGGATTGTAGTGAGACTTGTAGAACAATGATCTTCCTGTTTTAGGTTATGCTTTGTGGTTAAAATATTTTAATGGTGATAATACATAATATGTCTTTAATACATACATAATATGTACTAATACATACATATATATGTATATAATGTTTAATTTCATTTTCGTGTGTCAGAGCATGGAAAGTAATTAACCCATATGGTTAATCCCAATCTCGTGTGAATGCATGTTAGTTTTTTCAGGAAATAGTTTAGTTTAGAATTCTGGCTTTGGGAGTCAGGGGTGTGAGTTAAAATCTCTCTTTTCTGGTTGTGCGTTGTTTTAGGGGGGGGTTTAACCTCCAGTCTTTGGATTACAAGACCAATGCTTTAGTTAAGCTACTAAGACAGGTTTAATCTAACATTTTATTTTCTAATCATCCTGTTAGGGGGAATAGGATTAAGAAAAGTGAAAAATATAGTACTGATGCAATTTGTCCAATAATGATGAAGGGGTGTTCTACTGGCATGCCTCCAATTCATGTAAGAATGATTATGTCTGCTACAAGAATTCAAAATAGGGCTTGAGTAAAGGGGCGGAACGTTATTCCTCGTTGTTTTGAGGTGTGTAGTAGTGGAACAAGTAGTAGAACTAGAATAGAAAAAAGTAATGCAAGCACTCCTCCTAACTTATTGGGAATTGATCGGAGGATGGCGTAGGCAAATAGAAAGTACCACTCTGGTTTAATGTGTGGTGGTGTGACCAATGGGTTTGCTGGAGTGAAGTTTTCTGGGTCTCCTAAGAGGTTTGGTGAAAATAATGCTAGGAAAGAAAGACCTGTAAATATTATTGCAAAGCCTAAAAGGTCTTTGTATGAGAAATATGGGTGGAAAGAGATCTTGTCTGCGTTTGGGTTGAGGCCTATTGGGTTATTAGATCCTGTTTCGTGGAGAAAGAGAAGGTGTATTATAGTTACGGCTACTGCTACAAATGGTAGGAGGAAGTGGAATGCGAAAAATCGTGTTAGTGTTGCGTTGTCTACAGAGAAGCCCCCCCAGATTCATTGGACTAGTATATCTCCTACATAAGGGACTGCGGATAGTAAGTTTGTAATGACAGTAGCGCCTCAAAATGATATCTGTCCTCATGGTAGAACGTAGCCTACGAATGCTGTTATTATTACTAATAGAAATAGGATTACTCCAATGTTTCAGGTCTCTTTATTAAGGTATGAGCCGTAGTACAGTCCTCGGGCAATGTGAATGTATAGGCAGATAAAAAAGAATGATGCTCCGTTGGCATGTGTATTGCGGATTAATCATCCGTAGTTTACATCTCGGCAAATGTGGACAACAGATGAAAAAGCTGTTGATATATCTGAGGTATAGTGTATTGCTAGGAATAATCCTGTTAAGATTTGGGTAATTAGGCATAAACCTAGGAGGGAGCCGAAGTTTCATCATGCTGAGATGTTGGTTGGGGTTGGTAGGTCGATTAGTGCGTCGTTAGCAATTTTAGCTAGTGGGTGTGTTTTTCGTAGGCTGGCCATTAAATTGTTCCTGTAGTAAAATGATTACATTGGTTCTTCAAGTCATTGATCTTGGTTAAAGTCCGAGCAGGAATTGTAATGTATTCAATTTCTTTATTGTTGATGATTTTAGTTTTAGGTCTTGGTGCAATTGCTTCAAACCCAACTCCTTATTTTGCTGCTATTGGTTTGGTAGTTACAGCTGGTGTTGGGTGTGGTATTTTAGTTTGTTGTGGGGGTTCATTTTTGTCTTTAGTTCTATTTTTGATTTATTTAGGGGGTATGCTCGTAGTTTTTGCTTACTCGGCAGCTTTGGCTTCTGAGCCTTTTCCTGAGGCATGAGGGGGTCGTTCTGTTGTAGAATATGTTTTAATTTATTTTTTTGGGGTGGGTCTTGTGGCTGGGTTTTTTTGGGGTGGGTGGTATGATGGTTATTGGGTTGTAGTAGATGGTTTGAAAGAGTTTTCTTTATTGCGTAGTGATATGAGTGGTGTTGCTGTTGTTTATTCTTTTGGGGGGGGAATGTTGGTTGTTTGTGCCTGGGTTCTTCTTTTGACTTTGTTTGTAGTTTTGGAGTTGACACGTGGTTTGGATCGTGGCGGTTTACGGCTGGTTTAAGTCAGGGTAGTATGTGTTAAAATTATTGAGTTTAATGAGATTAAAAATATGGTTAAGTATGTTTTGATTTTCGCTTGTTGGGCGTTGTTTAGGTATGTAATAGTTTTGGTGAGTGTTCATAATATTTTCTCTACTCATAGGGTTTGTCATGTTTTGTCTAGAGCTGTGCCAATTGTTTGTCCTAGGGTAAGTTTTAATGTTGGAAAAATTCGGTGAATTAGTGTTGGGCAGTATCCTAGTATATTGAATGAGTAAAATAGTATAGCCATGGATGTGTTTTTGATTTGTTTCTCGTTTAGTGTAGAAATTCATTTTGCTGTAATGAAGCCGATAATAATAACTGCAATTGCTGTAATTTTTAGGTGTGTGGGTATTGTCATGATTGGTGTTTTTTCTGGAAGTGTGTTATGTCAGATTATAAATCCTATTATAATGCTTCCTCAGGCAAGTCGTTTGATGGGTTTAAGTATTGTTGTTGCGTCTTCGGTTGGTAAAATTTTTGGGTTAATTATTCCTGGTCCTAGTGTCACGTGGTATATTAGTCGATAGCTGTATGCTGCGGTTAAAGATGCGGCAATTAGTGTTAGGGTGACGGTAAGGATGTTAAGTTTAGATGTAAGGAGCGATTCCAGGATAGCATCTTTCGAGTAAAATCCAGCTAAGAATGGAATACCTGATAATGCCATGTTACCAATTAATAGGTAGGTTGTGGTGGCTGGTATTAGTTTTATTAGGTTTCCCATTTTTCGGATGTCCTGTTCGTCTTTCAACTTATGGATGATTACACCTGAGCATAGGAATAGTATAGCCTTAAAAAAAGCATGGGTACAGATATGAAAGAATGCTAGTTGTGGTTGGTTTAGTCCAATGGCTATTATTATTAATCCCAATTGACTTGATGTTGAGAAGGCTACAATTTTTTTGATATCATTTTGAGTTAAGGCACAGGCGGCTGAGAATAGTGTTGTTGCTAGTCCTAGGTATAGGCAGGCTATTAGCGCTGTACTATTGTTTTGCAATATTGGGTGAAGGCGAATTAATAAGAAAATTCCGGCAACGACTATGGTGCTGGAATGAAGTAGGGCGGATACGGGTGTTGGGCCTTCTATAGCTGCTGGGAGTCATGGATGAAGTGTGAATTGGGCTGATTTTCCCATGGCTGCCAAAATAATTCCTGCGAGGGGAATTAAAGAGTTGTGTATTTCTGATTCTGTAATAATTTCTTGGATATTTCAAGAGTTTATTTGTGTAGCAAATCATGCAATGGTTATAATGAATCCAATGTCTCCTACTCGGTTATAAATAATTGCTTGGAGGGCTGATGTGTTGGCGTCTGCCCGTCCGGATCATCAGCCAATTAGTAAAAATGACATAATACCAACTCCTTCTCAGCCAATGAATAATTGAAATATATTGTTGGCTGTGACTAAAATGATTATGGCTACAAGAAATATAAGAAGGTATTTAAAGAAGCGGTTTTTGTTTGGGTCTGCATTTATGTATCATAGTGCAAATTCTAGAATTGATCAGGCCACAAATAAAGCGATTGGGGTGAAGATTAGGGAGTATTGGTCAAAGTTAAACCCCACAAAGATATCAAGTGTGTAAATACTAGCTCAGTGCCAGCTGGTGGAAATGCTTTCCACTCCCTGATTAATAAAAATTAATAGTGCAGCAAAGCTAATGAAGAATGAGTGGTTAACTGCATTCTTAATATCTACGTCTATTTGTTCTGTTTTTTTTGGTTTGGGTAGAGTTGTAAGTAGGGGGAAAATTAGGTTTAAAATTGATAGGATTATGAGTGATGTTAGGACATGTGTCATAACTTCTACTTGGGCTTGCACCAAGAGTTTTTGGTTCCTAAGACCAATGGATGTACTATTATCCTTTAGAAGTCGTGAGAAGCCATGGAGTTTAACCGTGGTTTTAAGTATTAGCAGAACTTATCATTTTCTTTCTTTCTCGGTAAGTTAGGGGGTTTTAACACCTATTGTTAGAGTCACGATCTAAGGTTTTAGTTAAACTAAACTTACTAGTAGCATCATCCCAGCAGAAGTTCTGGTTTTGCCACTAGCAGGATAGGAATTAAGTGAAGGGTTATTAGTAGGTGTTCTCGTGTGTGGAATGGTAAAAAGTTTTTGATGTGGTTTGGCATTTGGCCTCGTTGGGTTATTAAGAATATGTATAGTGAATAGCTTGCTGTGATTAGTGTCCCTGTTCCTGTTAGTACTATGGTTCACGGGGATCAGTTAAATATTGTTGTGATGATTGTTAGTTCTCCCACCAAGTTTGGTAGAGGTGGGAGTGCCAGGTTTGCTAGGTTAGCAATGAATCATCATGTTGCTGTTAGTGGTAGAATTATTTGTAATCCTCGAATTAGTATTATTGTTCGACTGTGAACTCGTTCATATGTTGTATTGGCTAAGCAGAATAGTATAGAGGATGTTAGTCCGTGGGCAATTATTAAGGCGATTGCTCCCGAAAATCCTCATGTTGTTTGGATTAGGATTCCTCCTGCTACCAGGCCCATGTGCCCTACAGATGAGTAGGCAATTAAAGATTTAAGGTCTGTTTGTCGCAAGCATACTGAGCCGGTTATAACAATTCCCCATAATGCCAAAATAATAAATGGGTAGGCTAGTTCTTTGTTGAATGCATCTAGTACAGTTATTATTCGTATTATCCCATATCCTCCTAGCTTAAGAAGGATGGCTGCTAGTACTATTGATCCTGCTACTGGAGCTTCGACATGTGCTTTAGGTAGTCATAAGTGCACTCCATACAGTGGTATTTTCACCAGGAATGCGATTAAGCAACCAGCTCATCAAATTATATGGCTTCATGAGTCTAGCGTAAATGGTTGTGTGTATTGAAGAATTAGCATAGATAGTGTCCCGGTTGTTTGTTGTAGAAGAAGAAGTGCAATTAAAAGAGGTAAGGATCCTGCGAGGGTGTAAAATAGGAAGTAAATACCTGCATTTAGGCGTTCGGCCTGATTTCCTCATCGGGTAATAATGATTAGGGTTGGGATTAATGTCGTTTCAAATATAATGTAAAATATAATGATTTCGGTGGCGCCAAATGCTAAAATTAAAGAAGTTTGGAGGGAGGCAAGGAGTGAAATGTATAAACGTTGGCGGTTGATTGGTTCTGGGTTAATGTGGTTTTGGCTGGCTAGCAATATTAGCGGGAGTAGTCAGCATGTGAGTACCAGGAATGGGGTTGATAATGCGTCGGTGGCTATATATAAGTTTGAATTGGTTCATCCGGTTTCTGACATTAATTTTACTCATGATATGCTGATTAATGCAATTAGAAAGCTATGGGCTGTTGTAATTGTTCATAGAAATTTTTTAGGGGTCAGTCAGATGGTTGGGAATAATATAATAGTTGGAATAAGTACTTTTAGCATTGTAGCAGGTTAAGGTTTTTTAAGTGATCTGTTCCGTGAGTTCGGGTGGTGGCGACTAGTAGTGCAAGTCCCGTACTTGCTTCACATGCTGAGAAAGCTAGGAGTAGTATTGGGGTTAGTGAGAATCCTGTTGATTCAAATTGAAGTCCTCATAGAGCTAGTGCGATAAATAGTGATAGTATTATTCCCTCTAGGCATAGGAGGGCAGATATTAGATGTATTCGGTTGAATGTTAGTCCTATTAGCCCTAGTGTGAATGCTGATGTAAAGCTAAAATGTACAGGTGTCATAAGGGAGTCATGGGGTTTAACCATGGTTTTTTGAGTCGAAATCAAAGGTCTTTTTTGGACTAACCCCCTATTCTGCTCACTCTAGTCCTCCTTGAGCTCATTCATATATTAGTCCTATAGTTAGTAGAATAAGAATTATTGTGGCTCATAGTAGAGTTTCGGTTGGGTTTTGAAGTTGGTGGCCTCATGGGAGGGGGAGAAGAAGGGCAATTTCTAGGTCAAATAAAAGAAACAGGATTGCCACCAGAAAAAATTGCAGTGAAAATGGTAGTCGAGCTGACCCTAATGGGTCAAATCCGCATTCATAGGGTGATAGCTTTTCTGTGTCTGGATCTATGTGGGGTAGTCAAAATGAGATGATTGCTAAGGCTGATGGTACAATTAGTGAGATAATAATAATTGTTATTATTAAGTTCATTATCTTTACTTGGATTTTAACCAAGATTAAGTAATTGGAAGTCACTTGTATTTTTATACTAAAAAGATTATGAGCCTCATCAGTAGATTGAGACGTAGAGGAACAGTCAGACTACGTCAACAAAGTGTCAGTACCATGCTGCGGCTTCGAAGCCAAAGTGATGTTCTGATGTAAAGTGGTATTGTACCTGTCGTAGAAGACAAACGGTTAAGAAAGTTGATCCGATGATAACATGCAGCCCGTGGAAACCTGTGGCTACAAAGAATGTTGATCCATACACTCCGTCTGCAATGGTGAATGGTGCTTCATAATATTCTATTGCTTGAAGTGCTGTAAAATACAGACCCAAGATAATTGTTAGAGTAAGTGATTGGATGGCTTGTTTTCGTTCTCCTTCTATGATGCTGTGGTGGGTTCATGTTACTGTTACTCCTGATGCCAGAAGGACGGCTGTGTTTAGAAGGGGCACCTCAAATGGGTCTAGGGTGATGAGTCCTGTTGGTGGTCAACACCCCCCTAGTTCTGGTGTGGGCGCTAGGCTTGAGTGGTAGAAGGCTCAGAAAAACCCCAAGAAAAAGAATACTTCAGAGGTAATGAATAGGATTATGCCATATCGAAGTCCTTTTTGTACTGGTGGGGTGTGGTGGCCTTGGAATGTTCCTTCTCGGATAATATCACGTCATCATTGAATTATGGTAAGGATGAGTAATATAAGTCCTATGAAAACAAGTGTTATGGAGTTAAAATGAAATCAGATAGCTAAGCCTGATGTTATAAGTAGGGCGCCTATGGCTCCTGTAAGTGGTCATGGACTTGGGTCAACTATGTGGTATGCGTGTGCTTGGTGTGCCATTAGATGTTTTCTTGTAGGTACAGGCTCAGTAATAAAACAAAGACGTATGCCTGAATTATTGCTACCGCAATTTCTAGAAGTGTAAGAAGAATAAGAACTGTGGCGGTTAGAAATGCCACTGTTGGCATTAATGATGCTAATACGAACACGGCTGTTGAAATGAGTTGAATTAATAGGTGGCCTGCGGTTAAGTTTGCTGTAAGTCGTACTCCTAGAGCTAGTGGTCGAATAAATAGGCTGATTGTCTCGATAATTACTAGAACTGGGATAAGAGGGGTTGGTGTTCCTTCTGGTAGGAGGTGACCCAGAGAGGATGTTGGTTGATTAATTATACCAACAATTACTGTGGCTAGTCAGAGTGGTACAGCAAATCCTATATTTATTGATAGTTGTGTCGTTGGTGTAAAAGTGTATGGTAGGAGTCCAAGTAAGTTTATTGAGATGAGGTATAGTGTTAGAGCAGTAAAAAGTAGCGCTCATTTGTGTCCTCCGACGTTTAATGGTATTAGTAGTTGGTTAACAAATCGGTCAATTACTCATGATTGGGTTGTGAAAAATCGGTTGTTGGTCCATCGTGGGAGTGAGTTTGGGAAAGATAGTGGTACTATTAGGGCGATAAAGATTAGTGAAATTCCTATAAGCTTAGAACTTGCAAATTGGTCGAATAGGCTAATTATCATGGTCAGACTCAGTTAATTTTTTGGTATTTTTTAATACCTAGTGAAATAAACTCGTTTGGTTGAATAAAACCTAGGACTTTATTTGGGGTAAGTAAAAGAACAATTCATGAAAAAACTAAGATTGTGAATCATGGGAGGGGATTCAGCTGTGGCATAGTCACTAGAGGTGGTCGTTAATCACCAGGGTTTGGCTTAAAAGGCCAATGCTTGTTCGATTTTAGCTTTCTAGTGAGGCCTCTTCTAGTATTATTATAGGTCAGTGTTCAAAGGTTTTTAGTGGTACTGCTTCAACTACAATTGGTATAAAGCTATGATTAGCCCCGCAAATTTCGGAGCATTGTCCGTAGAATACGCCGGGTCGTAGAACAATGAAGGCAGTTTGGTTAAGACGTCCTGGCACTGCGTCTATTTTAACTCCTAGTGATGGGACGGCTCAAGAGTGAAGAACATCTTCAGCAGACACTAAGATACGGATTGGAGATTCTTGGGGGATTACTATTCGGTAGTCAGTTTCTAGTAATCGAAATTCGCCTTGGGTTAGTTCCTGGGTGGGTACCATGTATGCATCAAATCCAAGATTTAAGTAGTCTGTGTATTCGTAGCTTCAATATCATTGGTGTCCCATGGCTTTTACTGTTACGTGGGGGTCATTAATTTCGTCCATAAGATACAGGATTCGGAGGGATGGGAGAGCAATTAGAATTAGGATAATGGCCGGTAATATAGTCCAGACGATTTCAATTTCTTGGGAGTCTAAGATAAATTTGTTAGTTAAATCGGTTGATACTATTGCTATAATAATGTAAAGTACAAGGGTGCTGATTAAAAATACAATTATTAAGGCATGGTCATGAAAGCTAAGAAGTTCTTCTATAATGGGTGATGCTGCGTCTTGAAATCCTAGTTGGGTTGGGTGCGCCATGATTTAGAGATGTATGGGGATTTAGTCCATGATTTCATCTTGACAAGGTGGTGTAATTTCTTTACTAACATCTCTAAGAAGGTGGCAGAATGGTTATGCAGCCGGCTTGAAACCGGTACATGGAGGTTCAATTCCTTCCCCTCTCGTTAATTAGGTTGGGTTAAGACAAATGCTGGTTCTTCAAATGTGTGGTATGGTGGGGGGCAGCCATGAAGTCATTCTGCGTTTGTTGAGGCTAATTCAACAGATAGTACTTCTCGTTTGGCAGCGAAAGCCTCTCAAATAATAAACAGGAATATAATTACTGCTACTAAAGAAATTAGTGACCCGATGGAAGATACTGTGTTTCATAGGGCATAGGCATCTGGGTAGTCGGAATACCGTCGAGGCATGCCTGCTAGTCCAAGGAAATGTTGTGGAAAAAATGTAAGGTTAACACCAATAAATATAACCCCGAAGTGAATCTTTGTTCATGTGCTGTTTAGTGTGTATCCTGTGAATAGTGGGAATCAATGAACAAATCCTGCTATAATAGCAAATACAGCGCCTATTGATAATACATAATGGAAATGTGCGACGACATAGTAGGTGTCATGAAGTACAATATCTAAAGAGGAGTTGGCTAAAATAATCCCTGTTAGTCCACCTACTGTAAATAGGAAAATAAATCCTAGTGCTCATAACATCGGTGTTTCTCATTTAATAGAGCCTCCGTGTAGTGTTGCTAATCAGCTAAACACTTTTACTCCTGTGGGGATGGCAATAATTATTGTTGCGGATGTAAAATATGCGCGGGTGTCCACGTCTATTCCTACTGTAAATATATGGTGGGCCCATACAATAAACCCTAAAAGGCCAATTGCTATTATGGCCCATACTATGCCCATGTATCCAAATGGTTCTTTTTTTCCTGCGTAATAGGCTACAACATGAGAAATGATTCCAAATCCTGGCAGGATAAGAATATAGACCTCGGGGTGGCCAAAGAATCAAAATAGGTGTTGGTATAGAATTGGGTCTCCTCCTCCAGCCGGGTCGAAGAATGTGGTGTTTAGGTTTCGGTCTGTTAGAAGTATAGTAATTCCGGCGGCTAAGACTGGGAGCGATAAAAGTAAGAGTACAGCAGTTACTAATACTGCTCACACAAATAAGGGGGTTTGGTATTGAGTAATAGCTGGGGGTTTCATGTTAATGATTGTTGTAATAAAATTAATGGCGCCTAGAATTGATGAAATACCTGCTAGGTGAAGTGAAAAAATTGTTAGGTCTACTGATGCCCCTGCGTGAGCAAGATTTCCTGCTAGTGGTGGATATACTGTTCATCCTGTTCCGGCACCTGCTTCAACTCCAGAGGAGGCCAGTAGTAATAGGAAAGATGGGGGAAGAAGTCAAAAACTTATGTTATTTATTCGTGGAAATGCCATGTCTGGTGCCCCGATTATTAGTGGAACAAGTCAGTTCCCAAATCCCCCAATTAGTATTGGTATAACTATAAAGAAAATCATAACAAAAGCATGGGCAGTTACGATTACATTATAAATTTGGTCATCCCCTAAAAGTGATCCGGGCTGGTTTAGTTCGGCTCGAATAAGAAGACTAAGGGCAGTCCCAACTATTCCTGCTCAGGCACCGAATACGAGATAAAGGGTGCCAATGTCTTTGTGGTTAGTGGAGAAAAATCAGCGGGTGATTATCACAGGTAGAGTGGCCGAGTGTTAGGCGGCGGTTTGTAGCACCGTGAAGAGAGGTTTAATTCCTTTCTCTATCAGGCCTCGTGGTGTTAACATGTTAAATTGCAAATTTAAAGTCGTAGATTATAAGTCTTCCGGGGCTTTCCCGCCTTAGTGGTTTTAAGGCGGGGAAAGTAGATGGATGCTTGTTGGTTGGAGCGCTTAACTGTTAATTAAGAATTTGTAGGATCGAGGCCTTCCCATCTAGAGGGGCCTTAGTTTAATTAAAATGTTTGATTTGCAATTATGAGATGCAGAGTAATATCTGTAGGTCCTACTCGAGGGCTAGAAGAGTTCAACTTCTACTTAGGGCTTTGAAGGCTCTTGGTCTATTTATCCTAAGCCCCCTAATGGTTATGGTAAGGATGGTTGGCATTAGGGGTAGCAGCCCTAAAGTGGCTATAACTATTATAGTTAGTGGTAGAAGGTTTTGTGTTGTTTTGGTTCGTCATGGGGCGGTTGCATTATTTGTGTTTGGGTTGATAGTTAGTGTTATTGTATAGCATAGTCGTAGGTAAAAGTATAAACTGAGTAGGGCTGTTAAAACCATTATTGTGGCTGTAAGAGATAGGTTTTGCTTTGTTAATTCTTGAATAATAAGTCACTTTGGGGCGAACCCTGTTATTGGTGGGAGGCCCCCTAGTGATAGTAGGATTAGCGGGGTGATTGCTGTAAGTGTTGGATTTTTAGATCAAGTTGTTGAGAGTGTGTTAATTTTAGTTGTTTTTAGTGTTTTTAGGGTGAGGAATGTTGCTGATGTTATTATGATGTAGGTGGCTAAGGCAATAATTGTTAGGTTTGGGGTGTAGTGAACAATAATTATTATTCATCCTATGTGGGCAATTGATGAGTAAGCCAGAATTTTTCGTAGTTGGGTTTGATTTAATCCTCCTCACCCCCCAATTAGTGTGGAAAGAATTCCTAGAAGTGTGAGAAGTATTGGGTTGGTGTTTTGGGTTACTTGAATAATTAGAGCAAATGGAGCTAGTTTTTGTCAGGTTGATAAGATTAGTCCTGTTGTTAAGTTTAGTCCTTGTAGGACTTCTGGAAGTCAAAAGTGTGCTGGAGCTAGTCCAATCTTTAAAGCTAATGCTAGTACAATTATTATATTCGTAATTGGGTTTGAAATGCTATTAATATCTCATTCTCCTATTAGTCAAGCATTTGTTGTGCTTGCAAATAGAATTATTGCTGCTGCGGTGGCTTGAATGAGAAAATATTTAGTGGTGGCTTCTACTGCTCGTGGGTGGTGTTGCTGAGCCATTAGTGGGGTAATCGCTAAGGTGTTTATTTCTAGGCCTATCCATGCTAGAATTCAGTGTGAGCTGGCAAATGTTATTGTTGTGCCTAGTCCTAGGCTAAATATAATGATTGCTAATACATAGGGGTTCATTGATGCGGGAAGGATTCTAACCATCATGTTCGGGGTATGGGCCCGAAAGCTTTTTTAGCTGACCATCTTAGAAGGTGGTGTAGAGGAAGCACTAAGAGTTTTGATCTCTTTGGTATAGGTTCAAGTCCTTTCTTTCTAAGAACTGAGGGGGATTTAACCCCTGTGATTCACTCTATCAAAGTGGTCCTTGGGCATTCGGGCACAGTTCTTAATTTATGCTTGTGGTGGTAGACTTGCTAGTGCGATTGGTAGTGCTGTGTGTCATAACACGAATGCCAGTGTGATGGGAAGGAAGTTTTTTCAGATCAGGTGTATTAGTCGGTCGTATCGGAATCGCGGGTATGATGCCCGTACTCAAAGAAATAGTCCAGCTAATAGTGCGGTTTTAGTTATGATGAAAATTGTTGATATTTCAGGGGCGTTTGGTATATAGGATGTCCCTAGGAATAGAATCGTAGATAGGGTATTTATTATTAGGATGTTAGCGTATTCGGCTAAGAATAATAGTGCGAATGGACCCCCTGCGTACTCCACATTAAATCCTGATACTAGTTCTGATTCTCCCTCAGTGAGGTCAAATGGTGCTCGGTTAGTTTCTGCTAGTGTAGAGATGTACCATATTATAGCTAGTGGCCATGTTGGAATTAGAAGTCAAATTTTTTCTTGCGTTGTGCTTAGGGTTTGTAGTGAATATCCCCCTGAAAAAATTATGGTGGATAGAACAATTAGTCCTAGACTTACTTCATATGAAATTGTTTGGGCTACAGCTCGTAATGCTCCTACTAATGCATATTTTGAATTTGATGCTCACCCTGATCCAAGGATTGAGTACACTGCTAAGCTTGATAGTGCTAAGATGAATAACATTCCTAGATTTAAGTTAGTTATTGAATGTGGTAGTGGCATTGGTGTCAATATTATAGCTAGGGTTAGTGCAAGAATTGGTGTGATTATAAATAGAAGGGGTGATGATGACGATGGGCGAATGGGCTCTTTAATAAATAGCTTAATTCCGTCGGCGATTGGTTGAATGGTGCCGTATGGTCCTACTACGTTGGGCCCTTTTCGAAATTGTATGTATCCTAGAACTTTTCGCTCAATTAGGGTTAAGAAAGCTACTGCCAAAAGAACAAATACAATGTACATTAGAGGGTTGATTAATTGATTGAATAAAGTGTTCAGCATAAGTTAGGGAGAGGATTTGAACCCCTGATTAAAGGGCTTAGGCCTTTCGCAATTACCGGACTCTGCCACCCCAACAACTCCTTATTTTGGAGATTTTTTGCCCCTTTGTTTTATTGATTTGGATTCATTGGTTTGGGGTGGGGCGCTCTTTAGGGTGGGCCCCCTTTCTTCGGTCCTTTCGTACTAGGAAAAGCAGCTTTACAGATAGAAACTGACCTGGATTACTCCGGTCTGAACTCAGATCACGTAGGACTTTAATCGTTGAACAAACGAACCCTTAATAGCGGCTGCACCATTTGGATGTCCTGATCCAACATCGAGGTCGTAAACCCCCTCGTTGATATGGGCTCTTGGAGAGGATTGCGCTGTTATCCCTTGGGTAACTTGGTTCGTTGGTCGGCTTGTGGCCGGGTCATTTTTGGTCAGATGTTCTGTTGCTTAAAGGTGTCTCTTTTGGCTTTGGATTTTAATCAATCCACTCGGAGGTTGTTTTTTACTCCGTGGTCGCCCCAACCGAAGGCATAGTCTCATATCATTAAGTTTTATTTTTTATAAATTTATTTTACATGAATGGGTCTTGTGCCTTAAGCTCCAAAGGGTCTTCTCGTCTTGTATAATTATATCCGCCTCTGCACGGATAGGTCAATTTCACTGACTGGAAAAGGGAGACAGCTAAGCTTTCGTTTAACCATTCATACGTGTCCCTATTTAGAGAACTAGTGATTGCGCTACCTTTGCACGGTTAAGATACCGCGGCCGTTGAACTTATAGTCACTGGGCAGGTTGGACCTCCTATTTTAGAGCTCCAGGAGGCGATGTTTTTGGTAAACAGGCGAAGCTTTGGTTTGCCGAGTTCCTTCCTTTTCTTTTAGTCTTTCTTTTGTGCACTCCAGTGTAGGGGTAACGATTTTTAGTTGTGGGGTTTTCTTGGTTATTTTGTTTTTCATATTTCCCTCTCTTTTTGGGTTCGTTAAATTTCAGTGGTAGGTCCGGTCTGATTTACACTTGTGTTCAGAGAAGGTCAAGTTCTTCTTGTTACTCATTTTAGCATAATCTCTTCCATGGATGCATGGGGTGGCCTAGTACTATAGGGGAAGTAAGATTGTCTGTCGGTATAATAAATTTTTGCTTGTTTGAGCTTTGACGCTTTCTGTTTAGGTGGCTGCTTTTAGGCCCACTTGAACAATTTATTTTTTAGTATGATCTTTATTCGCCTGTTAAGGTTGTATCCTTCGTTTGGGGGGCTGTACCTCCTTAAACTAACTCCCATACTTATCTCATGGTCTTTATGTCTTATTCTTGACTTGAGTTTTATGGGGCTGAACTAATATCCATTTTCTAGGCAACCAGCTATTACCAAGTTCGATAGGTCTGTCACTTCTACCCGGAGCTCTTCCCACTCTTTTGCCACAGAGACGGGTTGGCCCTTTTTATAGGCTGTCTCGGGGTAGCTCACTTGGTTTCGGGGTTTCAAACTAAAGGTCTCTTTGCTTGGGTGGGCTTGCTAAATCATGATGCAAAAGGTACAAGATTTAGTCTTTGTTTTTTATGGCTTTTATGGGTTATTTCATTCCTCTTTCAACTTTCCCTTGCGGTACTGTTTCTATTGCTTTATTTGGGCCCTTTCTGTCTCCCATACTAAGGTGGAGAATGGTTTATTTAATATTTATGGTAATTTCTTATTTATGGTGTAGGTTTTATTGGTTGTTAAGCTAGTTATTTGGCTCAGAGTGAACCGATTTGCACGGATATCTTCACGGTGTAAGGGGGATGCTATACTATTTAGCTGCACTCTGGGTTTGTCCAAGTGCACCTTCCGGTACACTTACCTTGTTACGACTTGCCTCCTCTTGTCGGTGCTTTGGGGTTAAGTAAGTTTTTAACATTGACTGGGGAGAGTGACGGGCGGTGTGTACGCGCCTCAGGGCCGGGTTCAAAAGGACACTCTATTTCCTTTTTACTACTAAATCCTCCTTTAAGCAATATTTCATATTGCATCTTCGTAATATTCTGCTATAGAAAATGTAGCCCATTTCTTCCCACTTCGTTCGCTACACCTCGACCTGACGTATTGAGTAATACTCTTTTTGCTTACTTTTATTCCTTCACAGGGTAAGCTGACGACGGTGGTATATAGACTGGGTTGGCTAGAAGTGGTGAGGTTTAACGGGGATTATCGGTTATAGAACAGGCTCCTCTAGGGGGGTCTAAGGCACCGTCAGGTCCTTTGGGTTTTAAGCTGTTGCTCGTAATATTTAGGCGGACTCTGTGTGTATTTATGTCTTAGTTTATGGCTGAGCATAGTGGGGTATCTAATCCCAGTTTGTTTCTCAGCTTTCGTGGAATCAGGTATTTTAATTAAAGCAACTTTCGTGTTTGGTTTTCGGGCTCCTAGAAGTGTATAACAACCAAAGGGCCATTTGGCTTTATTTTTATTCCCCTAACCACTCTTTACGCCGTATATTATCAACTAGGGCTATTCGTTTAACCGCGGTTGCTGGCACGAATTTTACCGGCCCTCTTAACCTCGACTAAGTCGGGTTTTCACCCATAGCTTAATGTTTATCACTGCTGAGTTCCCTTGGGGGTGTGGCATGCTAGGCGTCTTGGGCTAAATTTTGTTCCTGATACCTACTCCTGTTCCGCTGGTTGGGGGTGAGGGTCTTTTCACGGGGTTGCGGAGACTTGCATGTGTAAGTTGGGTTAAGGCTGATATAAAGGTTGGGACCACGTCTTTGTGCGTGCGGGGGTTTCTAGTACCCATCTTAGCATTTTCAGTGCTATGCTTTTTATTAAGCTAC